ATAAGTTATACCTACTATTGGATTTGAACCAATGACTCCCGCCGTATGAAAGCAATACTCTAACCACTGAGTTAAGTAGGTAATTTAGAATCAAAAAGAAAAAGAAATGGAACCCGTCACATCGATGGATTATAAATGTAATATTATTTATAAGCAATACCGATCAAAGAGATAAAAGTTGGATCATGTAATATTCATCTTGACAAGAAATTATTGACATGATAAAATATATATCACAAGCAAAAGGGCTATAGCTCAGTTAGGTAGAGCACCTCGTTTACACGCGCGCCGATGTTTTTTCAGAGGAGTACATTATGGAATCAAAAAACTTATTGAGAAGTTGATGTCTTACTCCATGACTTTTAGGGAACAAGAGAACAATAGCCTGACAAAAGATTCGGTCCAATTTAGGTGCCCCTTTTCGATTTTTAGATTTTAGGCAACCAATAGGACCCATTATTGATTTAAGATATTGATAAGGGGAATACTCACTCTATTCAATGCTAGGCATAATGAGTATCAAGACCTCAAAAAATTCTTTTTTCGTCCTATCTTATGAACTTTAAGGTGTATGAAGTTTCATATTGGATTATTTAAGTAAGAAGGGGGCGATGGAGACTTCATTTAACTTAGGTTGATCTAAGCCAAAAGCAAACCTACGTCAGGATAACCTTCTTTGAAACACTTCGGTAGTGCTCTCAGATCGGAATCCAAATAAGAAATCAGAGCACATGGAGCCATCTTCTTATCTTCTTGTCAAGAGAATTATGGTAGACTAACTGATTATTTATATCAGTTAATGGAAGAGCCCAATGCAAAAAAATGCATGTTGGGTCTTTGAAACAGTTCGAATCATTTTGAGAATAATCAGTTTGATCTGTTTTACCGAGAAGGTCTACGGTTCGAGTCCGTATAGCCCTAAAAAAAAAAAAATGAAATAAAATTCAAATACAAAAACAAAAATTGTATAGTTTTTATTTCTTCATTATTGTATTGTTTGTTGTTTGTAACTAGCCGCTTGCAATTGCTTGGTTTATCGAAAAACGAAAAAAAAAAGTGCACTTCAATAGACCCAATCGCTATTTTTATTTTTTTTTTTTATCTTGTCTTGGCTAAACAAACCCAATTTTCTTCATTACTCTTCCTAAGTCAATTACATATGAATTTTTCCCCTTTCCTATCCGCAATCAAAAAGAGTTAGTGATACTTCTTTTCTTTGTCTTTGGGATACCTGCCGAAGCCTAATGAATTTTTGGAGTCAAAATCATGACACGAACTCATTTAAAAACAAATTCCAACCTAACTCAACAAAAATAAAATCTACTAGTAAGTTACACGGATTTAAAAATGACTTACTCTATTTATGGACAAGCTGGAGTTTGAAAAATGAGGATCTTTATTAACTTTCATTATTAACATTGTAAAACGGGCTCTTCTTTTTTATTTTATTGCTATACCAGGTAAGGTATAGCAATAAAATAAAAAAATAAAGGAGTCTTTTCTTGCCCTAACATTCAATTACTAAATTAAATTAATTTAATTAATATATTTATATTAATTTCTAAATGAATATAGAAGTATAATTCGAAATTAATATAGAATAGAACTATAATTTAGTTAATAGTTAATATAAGATCCTATTCTATTAATGTTTAATATTATTTATTATATTATATTTATTATTAAATATTAAATTTAGAATAATATTTAGAATAATATATATATTCCATATTATATAGGTAGAGGTACTCTATTACATATAGAATATAGGTATATTATTTTCTATTTTTATATAGATTAGTATTTTATTAAAAATTCTATAATTCTATTTTAAATTCTTTTTTTTTTTTATTTTTATAAATTTTTATTTTTATAGAGAATCCGAAGTGAGATGAAAAATCGAGAAAAAAGTCTTATTTGTACTTATTTGTATAAGGTATAAGGTATAAGAGAAATAGCAATATATATTTATAATTTATAATTGATAATTGATATCGAAATAAAATTGAAGTAAATGGAACAATTCGAGTCGATAAATCTTGAAATGAGACATGTACCAAAGCAAACAAAACTAAGCAGTTCAATCAAAATAAATTGTTATTTTGACTAAACAGTTATGAATGAGTTGACAATTAATTTCAATTCGACTCGAATAATCTAGTATATTTTCTACATTCATAGGAGTGCACCCATGTTTCTGCTTTACGAATATGATATTTTCTGGGCATTTCTAATAATATCAAGTGTTATTCCTATTTTGGCATTTCTAATTTCGGGCCTTTTATCCCCAATTAGAAAAGGACCAGAGAAACTTTCTAGTTATGAATCCGGTATAGAACCAATGGGCGATGCTTGGTTACAATTTAGAATCCGTTATTATATGTTTGCTCTAGTTTTTGTTGTTTTTGATGTTGAAACGGTTTTTCTTTATCCATGGGCAATGAGTTTCGATGTATTGGGGGTATCCGTATTTATAGAAGCTTTAATTTTCGTGCTTATC